TATCCTTGTCTCTGTTTATGTCTTGGATTGGAACAAATTATTCTAATTCGTCCGCGCCTACGGATCAGTCGACATTTTTCACAAATTTTACGAACAGAAGCCCTTATTTTCATATTTATGGTTCCTTACCTTAATTCTGAATATACTCCTTGAAATAAAAAAAGTCTCTTTCATTTTTTAACCTCGACCCCATGAATGGAATTCAAAAAAAAATCACCTAATCGTTTGAATCTTTGTTGCGAAGTCTATAAATTATGCGTCCCCTGGTTGAATCATAACGACTTACTTCGATTTTGACTCTATCGCCCGGTAGTATCCGTATAAAACTACGCCGGATCCTCCCCGAAACATAACCTAGAATTAGATTTTCATTATCTAACCGGACCCGGAACATACCATTGGGAAGTGATTCAGTAATTAAACCTTCATGAATCCATTTTTGTTCTTTCATTCCAGGCAACCCCTCCTTGAAGTATCAACTAATGGAAGAGCAGTCATATAACCCACTTTTCCTCTCGTTTTCACAAATAGGAAGTTACAGATCAAATTAGGATACCGTAGGAGAAGGATCACCATATATATAACCAAAGTTCTCCCCCAATTCCTTGTTGGCGGGCCTCTCGATCTGTCATTATACCTCGAGAAGTAGAAAGAATTGCAATCCCTATTCCACCTAAAATCTTAGGAATTCGTTGATGGTTGGAATAGATTCGTAGACCAGGTCGGCTGATACGCTTTAAAATAGTTTTATATGTTCCTTTACTAGTCCTAGTCCTTTTATGTCGCAGGGTTGAAACCAAGAAATATTTGTTATTTTCTCGATGTTTTCTAACGTTTTCAATAAAACCCTCTCGTAGAAGTATTTTAACAATGTTTTCGGTAATATTAGTAGATGCTATTCGAACCGTTCCCTTTTTATTCATGTCAGCATTTCTTATAGAAGTTATTATATCGGCAATAGTGTCCCTACCCATGACGAACGATTGGTTGCCTCAAAATTTTGATATAATCAACATGTTTAGTTTTGTTTTAGGAATTATTAAAAATATATGCTTAAGATACAATCTATTAAATTTATCTATCTATATCATAATCTCATCTACTAGTATTTATAATACCTCAGGAGCTAATGAGACTATTTTAGTGAAATTCAACTGTCTCAATTCCCGAGCGATCGCACCAAAAACTCGAGTTCCTTTTGGATTTCCTTCTTGATCAATGACAACTGCTGCATTGTCATCATATCGTATTATCATACCGTTGTCGCGTTTGAGTTCTTTACATGTACGTACAATTACAGCTCTAATTACTTCGGATCTTTCTAGAGGCATATTGGGCACTGCTTCTTTGATTACAGCAACAATAACATCACCAATATGAGCATATCGTCGATTACTAGCTCCTACGATTCGAATACACATCAATTCTCGAGCCCCGCTGTTATCCGCTACATTCAAAAGGGTCTGAGGTTGAATCATATCATTTTTTATCTGTTCTTTCAATGCAAAGGGTTAAGTAAAAAAAGAAATGTTATCTGTCCAAAAATAAATAAACTTGCGATTGTATTTTTTCATCCCCAGTACCCCTTTTGTTCTACATACCTATCCCGCAATAATAAATTGAGTTCGTATAGGCATTTTGCACGCAGCTATTGAAATAGCTGCTCTGGCTACAGTTTCTGATACTCCGCTCATTTCATAAAGTAGTCGACCCGGTTTAACAACGGATACCCAATATTCGGGAGATCCCTTCCCCGAACCCATACGTGTTTCCGTGGGTCTTACTGTAACGGGTTTATCGGGAAATATACGTACCCATATTTTTCCACCACGACGCGCATATCGTGTCATTGCTCTTCGCCCTGCTTCTATTTGTCTAGCTGTGATCCAAGCTGGTTCAAGTGCCTGAAGAGCGTATCTTCCGAAACAAATATGATTGCCTCGATAAGACATTCCCTTCATTCTTCCTCTATGTTGTTTACGGAATCTGGTTCTTTTGGGGTTATAGTTGATGGTTGTTTCTCAATTCCATCTCTACTGCAGAACCGGACATGAGAGTTTCTTCTCATACGGCTCCTCGCGAATGAAGAAACGATTCGATAATATTATAGATACACATGTATTTTATGAATAATACACTAAATTAAATAATAAATAATGGGATTTCTCGTTAATTTATTACATAGGAAGCTGCAAGATATATAGCTAGACATTTCTATCTATTTAATATTTATTATTTTTTTTTATATTATTATTATTTATTATAATTATATTTATTTTAGAAATTGTTATTTTGAAATTTTAAAAATGAAAATTTCTATTTAATAATAAGTTTTAATTATTATTAAAACTTAAGTTAAAAAGATAAAGATAACGTTATAGCATAACGAATACTTTTTTACCTTTATCAAAATCGAATCACGTAAAATTGATTAATCCAATAATTAAGTGTTTCGCGGGCGAATATTGACTCTTTTCTGCTTCATTCGTAGGGTTCAAGG